TGGCGATAGTTATTCTGTATATTTTGACATTGAAAATCCTATTTTTGAGATTGACAATAATAGTTTTTTTCTGAGCGAATTCGAAAGTTTTTTTTCCAGTTATTTGAATAGTAGGTCTAAGAGTAACAATCACGACTATTATCATTACATGTATGATACTAAATCTAGTTGGAGTAATCACATTAATAGTTGTATTGATAGTTATCTTCGTTTTGAAGTCAGTATTCATAGTTACATTTTAGGTGATACCGAAAATTATAGTGATAGTTACATTTCTAGTTTCATTTGTAGTGAAGGCGTAAGCAATAGTGAAAATGGGAATTCTAGTATACGAACTGATGGTAACAGCCGCGATTTCAATATAAGAGGAAGATCTAATGATTTTGATATAAATAAAAAATACAGAAATTTATGGGTTCAATGCGAAAATTGTTATGGATTAAATTATAAAAAATTTTTTAGATCAAAAATGAATATTTGTGAGCAGTGTAAATATCATTTGAAAATGAGTAGTTCAGATAGAATCGAACTTTTGATTGACCCGGGCACTTGGGATCCTATGGACGAAGATATGGTCTCCATGGACCCCATTGAATTTCATTCAGAGGAAGAACCTTATAGAGATCGTATTGATTCTTATCAACGAAGGACAGGTTTAACTGAAGCTGTTCAAACAGGCATAGGTCAATTAAATGGTATTCCCATAGCAATTGGGGTTATGGATTTTCAGTTTTTGGGGGGTAGTATGGGATCTGTAGTAGGCGAGAAAATCACTCGTTTGATCGAGTATGCTACTAATCGATCTCTACCTGTTATTATTGTGTGTGCTTCCGGAGGGGCACGTATGCAAGAAGGAAGTTTGAGCTTGATGCAAATGGCTAAAATATCTTCTGCTTCATATAATTATCAATCAAATAAAAAGTTATTCTATGTATCAATCCTTACATCCCCTACAACTGGTGGAGTAACGGCCAGTTTTGGTATGTTGGGAGATGTCATTATTGCTGAACCTAACGCGTACATTGCTTTTGCAGGTAAAAGAGTAATTGAACAAACATTGAATAAAACAGTACCCGACGGTTCACAAGCGGCTGAGTATTCATTCCATAAGGGCTTATTCGACCCAATCATACCGCGTAATCTTTTAAAGGGCGTTCTGAGTGAGTTATTTCAACTACACGGTTTCTTTCCTTTGAAAAAAATATATATATAATATAGAAATAAAACTAAAATATTAAAATCTAGAAAAAATGGAAGTTCTTGGTAGGCAAGGCATAGAAATCACTTCTATTTATTACTAGAAATCTAATCCCTTTTTGTTGGGTTGAATTAGTTTAGTTAGAGTCGCGAACTTATAAGAAACTCTTTATCTTTAATAAAAAAAAAAACTCTTTATTTTATTAGAAAGTTAGAAAGAGTATTAAGGACGGGAGAATTCATAAAATTTCTTAAACTTAAAGTGGATTGTCATACATATTCGTGTATAAAGATGAATAGGTACACTAAATTTTCATTTAGTTCTCATTCCTTGCACTTATTAAGTACTTAATATTATTTATATTAATTATAATATAATAGATATACTTAAGATATCTTTATATTTATAATAGATACAAATATTAAATTGAGGTACCCGTTCTATGACAGATCTTAACTTACCCTCTATTTTTGTCCCTTTAGTGGGCCTAGTATTTCCGGCGATTGCAATGGCTTCTTTATTTCTTCATGTACAAAAAAATAAGATTGTCTAGACCTGATGGGGCCAAATTTAAACAATTTATTTCAATACTGAATCATAATACAGATATTTGTTTGGTGTAATGTGGTATGATATGTGCCTTTTTTCCGAATACACATGAAAGAACTGTTATGCATGCGGATACATGATATCCGTATAAATGCATGCGAGTTATAAAAACGATCGGCAAATATTTTTATAATAGAAAGTCAACGTATCTAACCAATTACTCCTAAGGGTTCATATCAGAATAGTTTTAGTTGATGAAAGTTACTTTGGCATCAAGAAAAGTAAAGTTAAATTTTTTTCTGAATTCCAATCGAATGCAATCGGATCTAGTATAGTATGAACTGGCGATCAGAACATATATGGATAGAACTTATAACAGGGTCTCGAAAAGCAAGTAATTTTTGCTGGGCCTGTATTCTTTTTTTAGGTTCACTAGGATTCTTAGTAGTTGGAATTTCTAGTTATCTTGGTAGGAATCTTATACCTGGATTTCCTTCTCAACAAATTATTTTTTTTCCACAAGGGATCGTGATGTCGTTCTATGGGATCGCGGGTCTATTCATTAGTTCCTATTTGTGGTGCACAATATCGTGGAATGTAGGTAGTGGTTATGATCGATTCGATAGAAAAGAGGGAATAATGTGCATTTTTCGTTGGGGATTCCCCGGAATAAATCGTCGCATTTTCCTTCGTTTCTTTATGAAAGATATCCAATCAATCAGAATGGAGGTTAAAGAGGGTCTTTTTCCTCGTCGTATTCTTTATATGGAAATCAGAGGCCAAGGAACCATCCCCTTGACTCGTACTGATGATAATTTGACTCCACGAGAAATTGAACAAAAAGCTGCCGAATTAGCCTATTTCCTGCGCGTACCAATTGAAGTTTTTTGAATTTTTATCAAAAGGAACAAAGGAAATTCGTTCGGATTTGTCCAATTGAGATATTCGGAAATCCCATTTACTTAGAATTTCCTTATTCTATTATAAATATATATATATTTCATCCGAAACGGGATCCTTAATTCTATTTCTATATTCCTTTTTCTGGATTTAAGGACTACATTTTTACAAAAAACTGGGAATAGATCCATAGGTTCAATACCTTGTTATAGAACTCGTGCTTTAGAGAAATATAAGATCAGATAAAGTTGACAAATGAAGCAGTTCATTAACAATTCACAGATAAAAAATGAAAAAAAAGAAAGCATTGACTTCCCTATCATATCTTGCATCTATAATATTTTTGCCCTGGTGGATCTCTCTCTCATTTCAAAAAAGTATGGAACCTTGGATTATTCATTGGTGGAATACTAGGCAATCCGAAAATTTTTTGAATGATATTCAAGAGAAAAATGTTCTAGAAAAATTTCTAGAATTAGAAGAACTATTCTTGTTGGATGAAATGATAAAAGAATACCCAGAGACACATATAAAAAAGTTTCGTATAGGAATACACAAAGAAACGATACAATTGGTCAAAACACATAATGAATATCATCTCCATATCATTTTGTATTTGTCGACAAATATAATCTGTTTTACTATTCTAAGTGGTTATTTTATTCTGGGTAATGAGGAGCTTGTTATTCTGAATTCTTGGATTCAGGAATTCTTCTATAACTTAAGTGACACAATAAAAGCTTTTTCTATTCTTTTAGTTACTGATTTATGGATCGGATTTCACTCAACCCATGGTTGGGAACTAATGATTGGCTCGATCTACAATGATTTTGGATTGGCTCATAATGAGCAAATTATATCCGGTCTTGTTTCCACTTTTCCAGTTATTCTAGATACAATTGTGAAATATTGGATCTTCCGTTTTTTAAATCGTGTATCTCCTTCGCTTGTAGTCATTTATCATTCAATGAATGAATGAAGAACTTATTTGATCTCCTGATATCAATCAAAAAAATTTTTTACGTATAAAAATATAAAAAAGGCATTTTCTATTTTTTATCATTCTTTATACTTTTCAAGGTCTTCGTCCTATTTTCGTAGAATTTTTTCAGTACAATGGCAGACTCGTAGATAGGGAACTATACTAGCTACCTATCTAATTTATTGTAGAAATTCCGGGATCAATGATTGGATCATGCAAAATAGAAATACTTTTTCTTGGGTAAAGGAACAGATGACTCGATTTATTTCTGTATCGATCATGATATATGTAATAACTCAAGCATCTATTTCAAATGCGTATCCCATTTTTGCGCAGAAAAGTTATGAAAATCCACGAGAAGCAACCGGGCGAATTGTATGTGCCAATTGCCATTTAGCTAATAAGCCTGTGGATATTGAAGTTCCGCAAGCTGTACTTCCTGATACTGTATTTGAAGCAGTTGTTCGAATTCCTTATGATATGCAAGTGAAACAAGTCCTTGCTAATGGTAAAAAAGGAGCTTTGAACGTAGGGGCTGTTCTTATTTTACCCGAGGGATTCGAACTAGCCCCCACCGATCGTATTTCTCCCGAGGTGAAAGAAAAGATAGGAAATCTATCTTTTCTGAGTTATCGTCCTAATAAAAGAAATATTCTTGTGATAGGTCCTGTTCCAGGTCAAAAATATAGTGAAATCGTCTTTCCCATTCTTTCCCCCGACCCTGCTACAAAGAAAGACGTTAACTTCTTAAAATATCCTATATATGTAGGCGGGAACAGGGGAAGGGGTCAGATTTATCCTGATGGGAGCAAGAGTAACAATACAGTCTATAATGCTACATCCGCGGGTATAGTAAGCAAAATAGTACGTAAAGAAAAGGGGGGATATGAAATAACCATAGTTGATGCATTGGATGGACACCAAGCGGTTGATATTATACCTCCAGGGCCAGAACTTCTTGTTTCAGAGGGCGAATCTATCAAGCTTGATCAACCATTAACAAGCAATCCTAATGTAGGGGGGTTTGGTCAGGGAGATGCGGAAATAGTGCTTCAAGATCCATTACGCGTCCAAGGCCTTTTGTTCTTCTTGGCATCTGTTATTTTGGCACAAATTTTTTTGGTTCTTAAAAAGAAACAGTTTGAAAAGGTTCAATTATATGAAATGAATTTCTAGATCCAGAAATTCCTTACCATTAAGTTGATAAAAAGCGCTGAATTCTTGTCGATCAAAAAAATGAAATATGTATTTCTGTAAATTTCCTTAAACCTCCTTTGCTTTGTTTTTTGTTTATACTATTTTTGCGGGATCTATGGAATTCATTACTTGTATTCCATTTTTAGTACTAGGTACTAGCCAATAGGTATACAA